TTCGTCGAATCTAAAATACTTACTATTTGTACTTCGATTTGATTTTGGATTTCGAATTCTCTATTATTATTATAGAATCGATTAAGTTCTAGATATAGATAGATAATAGATAGAGAATAATATTATATTAATGGAAACCGAGTGCATTGACCTATTTTTTTTATTCTCTCTACCTGTATGAGACTTAATAGATTGGATTCAATACGTTGAATTGCGAGGCGCTTTTACATATAACAAAACGCATAGGTTCCTAATACCCCAATTCCAATTATGGATTTAAGATCAATTCACATTCTCTGTGAAACAACGCGTTGGGGCTGTTCTTCCACAAAAAAGTGGATAAGTCAGGGGATTCCTAATCTAAGTTCAAGGGGATCCCCAATCTTCTTGTATAAAGTCAAAAAAAATCAGTACAATCCGAATTTTGAATGATGAGCAATCGGGTTTTAGTATATTAGCTGGGCTCATGCCATGAATTTTGACTTAATCAAAAAGTTTACCTTTTTTTTTCGCAAGGCAAAGAAGGGTAGTAAAATAGGAAAAATGTGTATGTAATTAACCCACGAAAAGAAATGAAAAAGAGTGGGTTTTTTTATCCAAAATAAAAAAAAAATGCCGATTGGTTCCATTGCATTGAAATGGATTTTTTTTAGTTTCATGTTCCGAACGATCCCCGTGAGCGAAAATGCAGGAATGATTCTATTTCATTGGGGCAACCAATCGGCCGGCTACAAACAACAAATAATAATGAGGAAATAAAAAACTAGACTATGTACTAAAGTACAAATCCATTTTAAATTAACTCACATGAATGAAAATGAAAAATTAGGGCTATACGGACTCGAACCGTAGACCTTCTCGGTAAAACAGATCAAACTTCTTTTTTTTATCGAAATGATTCGAACTGTTTCAAAGACCCAACATGCATTTTTTTTTGCATTGGGCTCTTTCATGAACTGATACAAATATCAGCGAGTCCGCCATCTTTTTTCTTAACAGAAAGGTAACGAGATGGCTCCGCGTGCTCTGATCTTTTGATTCAGTAGCAATACCAAAGTGTTTCAAAAAAGGAAAGAGTTATCTTGACGTAGGTCTGCCTTCGGCCTAGATCAACCTAAGTTAAATGAAATGGAGTCTCTATCGCTCTGCCCAAAGCGTCAAATATGAAACTTCATACACCTTCAAGTTCATAGGACGAAAAGAGATTTTTTTGAGGTCCTTATACTCATTATGCCTAGCATTGAATGGACTGGGTATTCACCTTATCAATTATCAAATCAATGATGGGTTCTATTTGGCGTCGAGATTGACACCTCAATTGGACCAACCAGCTATTTGTCAGGCTATTGTTCTCTTGTTCCCTCGAATCCGTGGAGTAAGACATCCATTTTTTACTAGGATAAATTCTGTTGATTGCATGATGGACTCTTCTGAAAAAACATTGGCGCGCGTGTAAACGAGGTGCTCTACCAACTGAGCTATAGCCCTTGTGTTCTTGTGTTTGTGATAAATATTTTATCATGTATATAATTTCTTGTCAAGGTGAATGTTGCATGATCCGACATGCTGGCTCTCTGATCTGTTTCCCGGCAGGGATGGGTATTGCTTAGAAGTAAGATTCCGTCTATAATCTATCAATGTGACGGGTTCCTTTTGTTTCTCTTTATGATGATAAATGACCTACTTAACCCAGTGGTTAGAGTATTGCTTTCATACGGCAGGAGTCATTGGTTCAAATCCAATAGTAGGTAGAACTTAGTAGATACCGCAGTCAATGGTATCTACTAAGTCTACCCACCTTATTTTTATTTATTTTGTATCTTTTTTTCCATACCCCACTACTGGATATTTTTTGTTTTTCATCAAAATCCGATTACACTTGATTGGATTCAATCGGCCGAATACAAATCAAATAGGGTGTATAATATAAACAGAACTTCTTTATTCGTATTTGTTAGTATTTGGACGCACCAACAATTAATTGGTTATGAGATTGCATTGATAGCCTCCACTCTCGTCCTAGCTCGTCTGAGAGCTAAATTTGCCTCAATTGTTTGTCTCTTGCCTTCAGCGCTACTTAAGTTAGCTTCCGCTATTTTAAGAGTTTGCTGAGCTTCTTGCAGATCAATGTCACTACCCCTCTCTGCATCATTTACTAAAATGGTTATTTCATTATTGCCTATTCTAGCGAAACCGCCCATCAGAGCTATTGTTAACCATTGATCGTTAAGACGTATTCTCAAAATGCCTATATCTACAGCCGTGGCAATGGGTGCGTGATTTGGTAATACACCAATTTGGCCACTATTGGTCGATAAAATGATTTCGTTCACTTCTGAATCCCAAACAATTCGATTCGGAGTCAATACACATAGATTTAAGGTCATTTCTTCGATTTGCTCTCCACATCTAAGTTCATAGCCTTCGCGGTAGCTTCATCAATATTACCTACCAAATAAAAGGCCTGTTCCGGAAGACCATCTAATTCTCCGGAAAGGAT